AATAAAGTGGCTGAGCTGTAAGCGGTAGATTGTAAATCTAAAGACAAGTAAAAAACTTCTTTATTAATCCTATAGTATAAAAATAACATTAAATTGCAAGTTTGAAGATGTGTAAGTCACTAGGATTTATAGTAGAATTTAAAAGATTTGTACTTTTTTTGAAAACTTTGAAGGCTTTTAGTTTAGATAACTTAAAATTCTATAAAATTAGAGAGTAAAGAGGGAAAATAAGACCTAAGTAGTTGAAAGACGAAAAGATTATAACAGATGGAGAAATAAAGCAAAAAGATTTAAATTTTGTTATGAATCTTATTCTTGGGTTTATTAAAAGAATAAATGGGATAATAATTCGTAGATAGAAGTAGAGCGTAATAAGGGCAGAGGAAAGAAGAAAAAATAAAATAAAAAATATGTTTTGATTAAGTAAGACTTGAATTAGTATTCATTTAGGAACAAACCCTGTAAATGGTGGGAGCCCCCCCAGAGATAAGAAATTAAAAGAGATAAATAATGTAAATAAAAAGTTAGTTTGATCAGATTTAATTAGTCTTGAGAGTGTAAAAGCTTGAATTTTAAGGAATATGGTTGTAATCGATAAAAGAATAAATCTATAAATCAAAAAATAAAATAGTCAAAATATGTCTCTTAAAGATACGGCAACCAATATTCAAGCTAGATGATTAATCGATGAAAATGCAATAATTTTTCGGAGTAATATTAAATTTAATCCGCCTAAAGCTCCGATAACTGCTGAAAGAACAGCTGAAATAAAAATTAATTTATTCAGTGGTTCAGAAATTATTAAGTACGAGGTCAGAGTAAGAGGAGCAATTTTTTGAACTGTAGAAAGTAAGAACACTTGGGGCCATAAAAGTCCTTCTATGACTTGAGGAAATCAGAAATGAAATGGCGCCCTTCCTATTTTTAATAATAAAGAAAATAAGATAAGGAAAAGACTAGAAAATATAAATGATAAAAACATAAACCTTGAAGAAATTAGTAAAGCTGACCCTATAGCTTGGATTAAGAAGTACTTAAGCGCTGACTCGGAAAAGTAAGAGCTTATTTTTAATGAAATAAGGGGGATGAAGGACATAAGATTGAGCTCCAACCCAATTCAAACACCAAATCAAGAGGGGGATGAAATTGAGATTAATACACCTAAGATTAAGAAAAAAAAAAAGATGATATAAGTGAGGGGAAATATAATTAAAAAGAGAGAGGTTATACTTTCATTTACGGGGTATGAGCCCATTAGCTTAAATTTAGCTTATCTTTTTAAATATTCTTTATACGTTGGTGTAAAGCGCATAAAAAGTTTTGATCTTTGAGGAAGTGGTGCAATCCCATTACGTTTAATTATTAATATAGGTAAAAAAAATTACATGATTAGCTGTATCAGTGCTATCCTTTTAAATCAGGCACTATATTTTACTTAAGGTTCATCGTGGTTGGTAAGGTGGGAATATCGGGGTTATGAGCTTTATGTTTGTAATAATAGTCTTAAGGAAACAATAAAATAAGCTTAAAATTTTTTGTAAAGTAAAAAATACGGATAATTAAAAATTATAATTAATTAATTTAAAATAAATTATACCATAAAAGTTAAAAAATAACCCATTTAAAATAAAATCCCTATGGGAGGGGGGAGCAAAAGAATAATTTATATATTAATTTAATATTTATGACTTTGATTTTAATATAATTTTATTATTGAACTTATAGATTCATTCTAGGGGATATAAGTTATTTAATTAGAGACATTTGAAAGAAAGTCAATACTATCTTTTCTCTTTCTCCGGCTAGAGAGAAGGTTAGAGAATAAGTAGTATTGACTTTCTTTCACCCTTACATTAGCTTTTTTACCTTTTATTTAATTAGAGATATCTGTATCTCTTTATAACCTTTATTTTTGAATTTTCCCTTATATTTTTATTTTTTTGTAAACTTTTCGTTGTGTCTATATGTTTCTTTTATATATTTTTTGTTTAGAGATATCTTTCTTTTTTCTACTCTTCACTGTGTTGTACGTTTCGATATCTTTATTAGATATATATACATTTATACTATTATACGTTTTTATTATAATTATCTTAAAATAATACAAATTTTATTTTTTGTTGTTTAATTTAGATTAACGTTATTGGTTGTTTTGATGTTTGATTTTGGCTTTGTGTTTTTACAGGATATTTGGAGTTGCATGAAAATCATATTGTGTTGTAAAGTAGCAGATTATATATCTGCGTATATTTATTGGAACTTCGGTTATAAAGGTTAAGTTCTCAGCATGTTTTGTTAATATGAGGTATATACGAAAGTATGAATTATAAAAGGATTTGAAATCTAGTTAATTTTGTGCCAGCATCTGCGGTTAAACTTAAAGGTTAAGTAAAAATTTTTCGGTTATAAGCTAGGCGATAAGGATATTAAATGTTTAAAAATTATAAGCAATAAAAGGTGAAATTAAATTGTTGTTTTGTAACAAAAAAGAATTTGTAGTCGAAGCTGAAAAAATTAAAGTAAAAACTAGGATTAGATACCCTATTATTAAAATTATAAAATATATATAACCTGGTTAGTAATAGTTATTTACTTAAAAACTAAAAAATTTGGCGGTAATTTAATCTTCTCAGAGGAATTTGTTTCTTAATCGATAAACCACGAAGTATCTTGCTTATTTAGAATAATTAGTTTGTATACCATCATTATCAGGTAATTTTAAAAGAAAGAATTGCTTAAATTAATGTTTATTAAAAAAATTAGATCATGGTGCAGCTTATGAATAAGTTGAAATGGATTACAATAAATTATTTTATTTACGGATTTATAAAGTAAGATCTTATAATGAAGGAGGATTTGGTTGTATTACAAGTTTAATAAGCTTGTAAGATATATAGGCTCTAAATTATGTACATATCGCCCGTCGCTTTCACTCATAGGTGAAATAAGTCGTAACATAGTAGATGTACTGGAAAGTGCATCTAGAATTATCAAAGTAAAGCTAAACTAGAATAGCATTTCACTTACACTGAAAAGGATTATCGTGCAAATCGATTTGCTTTGATTGAAGGAATTATCTTGTTAAAATAGTTTATTTATTAAATGAAAGTAGGAAAAATAATTTGATTTGATAATAAAAAGTAATTTTTGGTGAAAATTTTTTTTAACTATAGTCAATAAGTACTGAAAAGGAAGGATGAAAATTTAAAATTCTAAAGTATAGTAAATTTAATCGTTTGTATTTTGTGTATTAAAGAAGATTTAAATATTTTAATTACTTTAAATTTCTCGAAATAAATGTAGCTAGTCTAAAATATAAGTTTTTGTAGTAAAAAAATTTATTATTTAAGACTAAAGGTGAAACGTCAATCGAAATTTATTATATCTAGTTTTTTTAAAATTAATTAAATTATATTTCTGTGAGTTTAAAGCGCAGAATTGAAATGTAGGAGGGATTAGCTTCTTATATATTACAGTATATAATAGTAAAGGTAAAAGACTAAGATTAAATTAGGCTTAAAAGTAGCTATGTTAGTAAAGTGTTTTAACTAAATATTATTTATTTAAAATTTTCTATTTACTTTAGTTTCTAAAAAAAAATGATCTTAATTAGTTCAAGTCTAGATATAATGATTTTATTAGTAAATATTAATAGTGTTAATTAGCGTCTATATTAAAATATAATTGGTTTTTTATTATTGGAATAGGTTGTAAAAAGGAACTCGGCAAATAATTTCTTTGCCTGTTTATCAAAAACATGTCTGTTTGGAGATATAAAGAGTCTGGCCTGCCCACTGATTTTTTAAAGGGCCGCGGTAATCTGACCGTGCAAAGGTAGCATAATCGTTAGTTTTTTAATTGGAATCTTGTATGAATGGTTGAACAAAAGAACAGCTGTCTCTATACTTTTTTCTGAATTTAACTTTTAAGTGAAAAGGCTTAAATGCTTTAAGAAGACGATAAGACCCTATAAAGCTTAATAAGCTTTTGTAAAAAACTGAATTTAAAAAATAAAAGTTCAGTACAAGATGCTTATTTTGTTGGGGCGACAATGATAAAGTGTTTGTTAACTGTTAAAAAAAAAGACAAAATTAAATGGTTGAAAATTGTGGTTTAAATGATCCTCCTGTGGAGATTAAAAGTTTAAGTTACTTTAGGGATAACAGCGTTATTTCTTTTGAGAGTCCTTATCGAAAAAGAAGTTTGCGACCTCGATGTTGAATTAAAATTTCTATATAATTGCAGAGGTTATAATAGAAGGTCTGTTCGACCTTTAAATTTTTACATGATTTGAGTTCAGACCGGCGTGAGCCAGGTTGGTTTCTATCTTTTAAAAAATAAGAAGTTACTTTAGTACGAAAGGATTAAGTAACTAAAATTATTTTATTTTTGGTAAACTACTTTGGCAGATGATATGTGTTGGATTTAGGATCCTTTAAAATAGATTAGTTCTATAGGTAGTTAAGCAAATAGAAATCTAATTGCTTTGTGTCTCTAATTGTTGAAATCGTAAATTTCCTGGTGTTAATTGTGTGTGTTTTAGTTGGTGTAGCATTCGTTACTTTATTAGAACGTAAAATTTTAGGTTATATTCAGATTCGTAAAGGTCCTAATAAAGTCGGTTATATGGGGGTTTTACAGCCGTTTTCTGACGCTGTAAAATTATTTACTAAAGAGCAGACTGTCCCAATTGTATCAAATTTTCTTGTTTATTATATGTGTCCTGTTTTTAGATTGTTTATTTCCCTACTGGTTTGAGTTGTATTGCCGTATGAGACAGGATTGGTAAGTTTCAATTTAAGTATTTTATTCTTCTTATGTTGTCTTAGGATGGGTGTTTATTCTACTATAGTAGCCGGCTGGTCTTCCAATTGTAAATATTCTCTTTTAGGGAGATTACGAGCTGTCGCTCAAACTATTTCTTATGAGGTAAGTTTGGCTTTAATTTTATTATCTTTTGTAGTTTTAGTAGGTGGATTTGATCTAAATTTGTTCAATAAATATCAATGTGATTTCTGATTTATTATTGTAGGGCTACCTTTAGGCATAGTCTGGTTTAGGTCCTGCTTGGCTGAGACTAATCGAACTCCTTTTGATTTTGCTGAGGGTGAATCAGAGTTGGTTTCTGGGTTTAATACTGAGTATGGTGCTGGTGGATTCGCTTTAATTTTTATGGCGGAGTATGCTAGAATCTTATTTATAAGAGTTTTGTTTGTAATCCTTTTTTTGGGTAGGGGGTTGTTTAGATTTTTTTTTTATCTAAAAAGTGTTATAATTGCTTTCATTTTTGTTTGGGTACGCGGGACATTACCTCGTTTCCGTTATGATAAGTTAATGTATTTGGCTTGAAAAAGATATCTGCCTTTATCTATTAACTACTTAATTTTTTTTCTTGGATTAAAAATGTTCTTATTTAGTCTAGCATAACTTATAATTAAATTAGTATATTAACGATCTTCAATTATTAAGAACTTTTCTTATCCTATGCTTTCAAAACATTTGTTTTAACTTAAACTAAATAATCACTTTAGTATGTTATCTCATCAGATTAATATTAGGGGATTAAAAATATAAAATGAAAAGTAAAGAATTGTTAGGATTTGACCCGTGATAATATAAGGGTCTTCTACTGGTCGTGCTCCAATCCATGTTAAAAGTATAACAATTACCACAAAAGTTCAGAATAAAATTTGGTTAACAGGATAGAACGCTAGCCTTTGGAATTTTGAGGTATGAGTAAAAGGTAGAATTATTAAGATGGCAACCGATGCTCCCAGGGCCATAACTCCACCAAGTTTGTTCGGGATTGACCGCAAAATAGCGTAAGCAAAAAGGAAGTACCACTCTGGTTGAATGTGAGGGGGTGTAACTAGAGGATTGGCTGGAATGAAGTTATCAGGGTCCCCCAGAAAATAAGGGGCTAGAAGTGTTAGAAAGATAAGTCTTGTTAATATAACAATAAATCCAACAATATCTTTGAATGTAAAGTAGGGGTGGAATGGAACTTTATCTATTTGTCTTGAGATGCCTAGTGGGTTATTGGCTCCCGCTTGATGAAGAAATAAAATATGGATTATAGAGAAAGCTGCAGCAATGAAAGGTAAAATGAAGTGGAACGAAAAAAATCGAGTTAAGGTAGCGTTGTCTACAGAAAATCCTCCTCAAATCCACTGTACTAGATCTGTACCAATAAGTGGGATAGCCGAAAATAAATTTGTAATAACTGTAGCCCCTCAAAATGATATCTGACCTCATGGTAAAACGTAGCCTAAAAAAGCTGTCGCTATAATTATAAATAAAATAACTACACCTACTATTCAGGCATGTATGTTTATGTAAGATCTAAAATAAATCCCTCGTCCAATGTGGATGTAGAGGCAAATAAAAAAGAAAGAGGCCCCATTAGCATGTAAGGTTCGTAGTAGCCAACCATAGTTTACGTCTCGACAGATATGTACAACTCTCGAAAAGGCTAAGTTAATATGAGCAGTATAGTGTATAGCTAGAAATAAACCTGTAAGGATTTGGACAATCAAACATAGTCCTAGAAGCGAACCAAAATTTCAGAATGTAGAGATATTTCTTGGAAGGGGTATGTCCACTAGGGCATTATTTGCAATTTTGAAGAGAGGATGAGATTTTCGCAAGGGTGTTGTCATTATTATCTTTGGGTGAGTCGTAGCGGTCCTTTAAATAGGTTAATAATTTTAACTACAATAACCAATATTAGTAGAAGGTAACAAATAATAAAAATGGTAAAATTTATTGAAGGATAATTGTAAATTCATCTAATGATAAATGGGACTTGCGTTGAGATACAAAATGAAGATCATGGTAGAGAGGATGATCTTGAGGTCAATAGAGGGTCTAATCCTAGAATTGAAAGCGAAAAAAGAAATAAAACAAATAAAAGTATAAAATATGACGAGTAGGGGATAAAAGCTTCATTTGAAGCAATTGATGCTACGTAAATAAATAGAACCAATATTCCCCCTAAAAAAATTAAAAACAAAATATAGGAAAATCAAAAAGAAAATCTAGAGATACCCAACGTTAAGGCAATAAGCAAAGTTTGAATGAGTAAAACTAATCCTATTGCTAAAGGATGGGAAAGTTGTGTAAACAAAGCTGAAAATCTTAATAATAGGGGTAAAGTAAATAATGAAATAACAGAGAATAGTTTATAAAAATATTAATTTTGGGAATTAAAGATAAAGGGTTTTCTTTTTCTCTGAAGCTTTAAGAATAATGTATTCATTATTGGTTTACAAGACCAAAGTTTTATTTTAAACTATTAAGGCATAAAAACTGAGAACTTATGATAAATCTTAATTTATTTATAATATTTGTATCTTTAAGTATAATCTTTTGTGGTTTATGAAGATTTATTTCTTACCATAAACATTTATTGAACTCTCTATTGAGTCTTGAGTTTATAATGCTTGGAATTTTCTGGTTGTTAAGAATTAGCATGAGCATAGTAGGAAGAGAGATTTATGTTGGTCTTTTTTTTTTAACTTTAGCAGTGTGTGAAGGCGCTTTGGGTCTTTCTTTATTAGTCTTAATTGTTCGCAGCCATGGAAACGATTATTTTAAAAGATTTAGTGTTTTGGAGTGTTAAAATTTCTGTTGCCTGTAATTGTATTGATAAAATTTAAAAGTGACTGAAATCTAGTCCAAATAAGTTTAGGGGTAATTAGTTTCTTAGTTGGAATTAATTGTTTCCATAATATGTATATATATATGTTGGGATTTAATTTAGGTATAGATTACATTTCTTATATTATAATTTATTTGAGTGTATGGGTTATGTATATAATCTTTATTGCTAGAAATGGAGTAAAAGAAAATAACAAGTTTTTCTCCACATTTATTGTTGTAAATTTATTTTTGTTGTTGAGGTTGATAATCACGTTTTCTTCATTAAATTATTTATTATTTTACATTAGCTTCGAAATATCTTTAATTCCAACATTAATTTTAATTTTAGGGTGGGGCTACCAACCTGAACGTATCCAAGCTGGGATTTATATACTTTTTTATACTTTAACTCTTTCTTTACCTTTACTTGGGTCTTTATTATATTTGAGTTATACAGAATGTAGTTTGGTTATTTTATTAAGTAAACCTTTTTTATATACAAACTATAGATATATAATTTGGTATTTTTCTAGAGTTATAGCTTTTATAGTAAAATTGCCTATGTATATATTCCATTTGTGGTTGCCAAAAGCTCATGTTGAAGCTCCTGTTGCTGGTTCTATAATTTTAGCAGGAGTCCTGCTAAAATTAGGGGGGTATGGCTTAATTCGTATTCTCGTTTTATTCCAAAAAGTTAGAATAAAGTTTTCTTGGCTGTGGGTAAGAGTAAGTTTACTTGGAGGAATTATTGTCAGTTTAATGTGTTTACGCCAAGTAGATATAAAGTCTTTAATTGCTTATTCGTCAGTAGTCCATATAAGTATCGTTTTGTGTGGGCTAGTAATTTTTAGTTGGTGGGGATTAATAGGGAGAGTAGTAATTATAGTAGGTCATGGACTGTGTTCCTCTGGTCTCTTTTGTTTAGCTAATATGGTTTATGAACGTGTTGGGAGTCGTAGTCTTCTAATTAGAAAGGGGTTATTAAGGTTTATACCAAGAATAGGATTGTGATGGTTCTTATTAAGAGTGAGAAATATAGCTGCTCCCCCCTCTTTAAATTTACTCGGGGAAATTAACCTTATTGTAAGTCTAGTTAGTTGAAGAAATTTAAGTATATGAGGGTTAGCGTTTATATCTTTTTTTAGGGCCAGTTATAGACTTTATATATATAGCTTAAGTCAACATGGAGTGTTTTTTACAGGACTGTATTCATGTAGATCAGGAAAAGTTCGTGAGTATTTGGTTTTATTTTTGCATTGATTTCCTTTAAACGTGCTAATCCTGAATGTTAATTTAGTTAGGGGTATTTAATTTGTTTAAGGTGTAATAATTTGAGATTATTAAAGAAACAATGGTTTGATATATATACATACATATTGTTAGAATGTTATTTTTAGGATTAAGTTCTTTTATTTGTGGTCTAATGTTCTTTGTAAAAGCTTTTAGCGGAGTAGTCGATATTGTAGAGTGAGAAATAATTTCTCTGAACTCTTCTTCTATTTGCTTTGTTATAATTTTTGACTGAATTTCAATGCTATTTATATCTTTTGTCTTATTAATTTCAAGTAGTGTAATATATTACAGAGGAAGATATATACACGGAGATAAAAATTTTAATCGGTTTATATATCTTGTATTGGCTTTTGTATTTTCTATAATAATAATAGTCTTAAGCCCCAATTTAATCAGTATTCTTTTAGGGTGGGATGGGCTAGGCCTTGTTTCTTATGCTCTTGTTATCTTTTACCAAAATGAAAAATCTGCTAATGCAGGAATGTTGACTGTATTATCAAATCGTGTGGGTGATGTTGCTATTTTACTAAGTATTGGTTTAATAGTAAGATTAGGAAGATGAAATTTCTTGTACTACAGATATTATATCTTAGATAAAGATTGAATATTAATGAAATTCTTAGTTATGCTAGCAGCGATAACTAAAAGTGCTCAAATTCCCTTTTCAGCGTGGTTACCTGCAGCTATAGCTGCACCTACACCCGTTTCTGCTTTAGTACATTCTTCAACTCTTGTAACAGCCGGAGTATATCTTATAATTCGATTTATATCGGCTTTAAAAGGTTCAAAAATTCAAAGCATACTGTTAATTATTTCGTGTTTAACAATGTTTATAGCGGGGTTAAGAGCTAACTTTGAGTGTGATTTGAAAAAAATTATTGCTTTGTCAACTTTAAGTCAATTAGGGGTTATACTTAAAATTTTAGCTTTAGGCTACCCTGATCTTTCTTTTTTTCATCTTTTAAGTCGTGCTCTGTTTAAAGCTCTTCTGTTTATATGTGCAGGGGTGCTAATTCATAGCGTTAGAAGATACCAATATATTCTTTATATAGGCTGTTTAGTTAAATTTATGCCTTTAAGAGTTTCTTATAAGATGGTGGCAAACCTTGCTTTATGTGGTTTCCCTTTTTTAGCTGGATTTTATTCTAAAGATATGATTTTGGAAGTGGCTTTTATAAGATGAATTAATTTTATCTCTTTAATTTTATATATCATGGCCACCGGTTTAACTGTAAGTTATACTTTACGTTTAATATATTTTAGGGAGAGCGGGACTCTAATTTTAAGGGCATTAAACAAACGTAGAGACAGGGATAAAATTATAACTAATTCAATGACTTTATTAGGATTCAGTGCTGTAGTTATAGGGTCAGTTTTATCTTGGGTGCTGTTTCCCGAGCCTTACATAATTTGTTTAAGTGTTGTAATAAAAAATATAGTGTTAATAATTAGTATTTTAGGGGCAGTTTTAGGTTATATAATAAATTTAGTAACTGTAAGATATAACCTTAAATCTTTAAAAAATTATGAGTTTGTTGTTTTTTCAGGTTCTATGTGATTTATACCCTTTTTAAGGACTAAAAACATAAGAAAGGTTTACTTAGAAGGTGGGGAAAATATAGAAAAATTAATAGATAAAGGTTGATATGAATATCTAGGAGGCCAGGGTTTATATTATTTCTTTTCAAAATTATTCTATGTTTTAAATGAGCTCCAAATAAATGGAGTTAAAGTTTTTATAAAAATGTTTGTTGTTAGTATAGTGATTATTTTATTTTTTATTTATATGTAATTTACATAATTTATAGTAAGAATATTGTGTTGAAGCCACAAAAGAGGTAGCTTACCTGTAAATGACTTAAATAGTTTAAAAAAAATATAAATTTGTGGCATTTAAGATGTAATATAATTACTTTAAGTAGAAAGTTTCTAGAAAAAGTTTTTCAGCTTTGCAACGAAAATGCAATATGTTAAAAAATTACACTATAGAAACAGGAATATAAACGGAATTTAACCGCTTATTAAGAAGTTAGAAGCTTCTGGTCTTGGCATAATATTCCTTCTTGACAGGAAATTTATAATTCAATTATATCATTAACAGTGATACACCTCTATTTTGGTTTCTATCAAAATTAGAAGGCATGGAAGCCTAAGGGTTAGGTCGAAACTAAATGCAATAATTCGCTTTCTAATTTTTTGTTATAAATAAAACCAGTTAAACTAACTCTTTATGAATGCAACTCATACGTCATAAATATTGACTATGGTCTTATGTTCATTCTAATGCCCCTTGAAATCATTCATAATAAAGTCCTAAAAGAAGAATAAATAAAAACGTTATTCTTGTAAGAAACCATGAAAAAATGTTTGTTAAGTTGAACGTTGAGGCAATAGGCAAGAGTAAAGTAATTTCTACGTCAAAAATGAGAAAAATCACGGCAATTAAAAAAAATCGTAAGGAGAATGGGAGTCGAGCTGAGCCCTTAGGATCAAACCCACATTCGTAGGGAGAGTTTTTTTCTCGGTCTATAATTGTTTTCTTGGCCAGAAGCCTAGATAGAGCTATCACTAAAAATGAGATAAAAAATGTCAATATTGCTATAAGTAAGATAGTAAAGATTACTTTTTCTAAATGTTTAGTCCTTCTGATTGGAAGTCAGATATACTTATATACTAAAAAAGTTTTAGCCTCCTCATCAATAAATGAAGATGTAGAGGAAGAGCCAAACTACATCTACGAAGTGTCAGTATCATGCGGCGGCTTCAAATCCTAAGTGGTGGTTAGACGAAAAGTGGCACTTATATAAACGAAAAAAGCATACTGAAAGGAATGTTGTTCCAATAATTACATGAAGGCCATGAAATCCTGTCGCTACAAAGAAGGTTGATCCAAAAACAGAATCGGCAATAGTAAATGGTGCTTCGATATATTCAAATGCTTGAAGCATTGTAAAGTAGACACCCAAGACAATAGTTAACCCTAGTCTTTGGATTGCTTGATTATGTCTTGATTCTATAATTGCATGGTGAGCTCAGGTAACTGTAGCTCCTGAAGAAAGCAGGATAGTTGTATTTAGAAGAGGAATTTGGAAGGGGTTAAAGGGTTGGATTCCGAGAGGAGGCCAATACATGCCAATCTCAACAGTTGGAGAGAGTCTTCTATGAAAGAAAGCTCAAAAAAAAGAAAAGAAGAATAAAACCTCTGATAAAATAAACAAAATTATTCCTCATCGTAGTCCTTTTATAACTATAATTGTATGAAGACCTTGATAAGTTCCTTCTCGAGTTACATCACGTCATCATTGAACTATTGTTAAAATGGTTGTGATAAATCTTAATAAAAGAAGGTTCATATTGTATTGGTGGAATCACTTAACTAATCCTGTTGTTAATATTATGGCTCTAATTGATCCAGTGAGTGGTCATGGTCTTATGTCTACCAAATGATAAGGGTGGAAACCGTGAGTTGATGTCATTAGTTGATTTCTCTTGTGTAAAGAGTACTTAAAACTGCAAATACGTAAGATTGGATAATTGCAACAGCAGATTCTAAGATTAATAGAAGTATTTGAGCTGAGAGAAGTAATAACACTAGGAGTGTTGATAGTGATGGGCCAGTCCCTCCTAGGAGGGTAAGTAGAAGGTGGCCTGCAATTATATTAGCAGCAAGACGAACGGCTAATGTGCCAGGACGAATAATATTTCTAATTGTTTCAATTAATACTATAAAAGGTATAAGGGCAAATGGAGTTCCTTGGGGTACTAAGTGTGCAAACATGTGTTTTGTGTGCTGGATTCACCCGAATAATATAAGTGTAAATCATAAAGGTAAAGATAATGATAACGTTATAACTATATGTCTAGATCTAGTAAATACGTAAGGTAGAAGCCCTAAAAAATTATTAAATAAAATAACGGAAAAAATTGATGTAAAGAGTACGGTGGACCCAACATGTGAGGGAAGGAGCAGTGCTTTGAACTCATTATGTAAAGTTAAATTAATCTTTCTTCATAAAAGGGATCAACGGGCAGGCGAAGCTCAAAAAATATATGGAATAAATATAAGTCCTAGAATTGTGGATAATCAATTAGTCGAAAGATTGAATATTCTAGACGAGGGTTCAAAAATAGAGAATAGGTTAGTTATAATTTTCAAGCTTTAAAATTTAATGTTAACTCTTTTATAGTGTGGTCTTTTTTTTCAAAGGGTTTAATAAAATAATTTATAGAAAAGAATAATATTAGAACTAATAAAAAGAAAAAAAATAGTATTAGTCAATATAGAGGAGCTATTTGAGGCATTAAGAAATATCTTGAAGATAACTTATGCGTGACAGGCACACGTTATGAATTTAACTAATTTCTTAACTAGAAGTAGTCGTAATACTATTTTAGATTTAAAAGATCTACACTTCCTTTCAGTCATCTAGTTAGTTTTCTGTATATAGAGAAATTCAGTCTAGAAATGACTTAATAGAGATTCTTTCAATTACAATAGGTATAAATCTATGGTTAGCACCGCAGATTTCTGAACACTGACCATATAGTAATCCTGGTCGGTTAATTATAAATCTTGTTTGGTTTAGCCGTCCGGGGACTGCGTCAGCTTTTACACCTAGAGATGGAACTGTTCATGAGTGGATAACATCTGCTGCTCTAATCAAAGTACGAATTTGAGTGTTTATCGGTAGAACAGTTCGATTATCAACATCTAATAGCCGGAAACCAGAGTCTTCTAGTTCATTAACTGGTGTTATGTACGAGTCAAATTCTAAATGTAAAAAATCTGAATATTCGTAGCTTCAGTATCATTGATGCCCAATCGTTTTTAATGTAAGGGATGGTGAATTTACTTCATCTAGAAGATAAAGTAATCGAAGGGATGGTAAGGCAATAAAGATTAAAATAATGGCTGGAATGGAAGTTCAAATTACTTCAATAGGTTGATTTTCTAGTATATACCGATTAATAAAGTGGTTAAAGAATAAAGTTGATATAATATATCCTACAAATGTTACAATCAATGTAAGTACGATTATAATATGATCGTGGAAAAAGATTAATTGTTCTATAAGTGGTGAAGCACTATCTTGAAGACCTAAGTATGCTCATGTTGCCATAAATTTTCTAAAAGAAATAAGTATTTCTTAGTAGGAGCTTAAATCCTATACATGTTATCTGCCATTTTAGAAGTTAGTGATTAAAGGAATTTCTATGTAAGAATGATCAGCTGGAGGGCAACTGTGCTCTCATTCAATAGACGAGGGTAAATATGGAGTAAATATAGTTGTTCGGTTTGCTGTGAAAGCTTCTCATGTAATTATAAGGAATCCTAGGGCTGCTACAAATGAAATTATTGACCCTAAAGAAGAAACGATATTTCATGTAGCATACGCGTCAGGATAGTCAGAGTAACGACGAGGTATACCGTTAAGCCCTAAGAAGTGTTGAGGAAAGAAAGTTAGATTAACCCCAATAAATGTAACCAAAAAGTGCATTTTAAGTCATTTGTGGTTTATTGATAGCCCCGTTATAAGCGGAAATCAATGTGTGATACCAGCAAAGATTCCAAATACGGCTCCTATGGATAAAACGTAGTGGAAGTGAGCTACAACGTAGTATGTATCATGTAAAATTACGTCAATTGAGGAGTTTGCTAAAACTACCCCAGTTAATCCTCCTACGGTGAAAAGGAAAATAAAGCCTAAGGCTCAAATTAAAGATGGGGAAAAGTTTAACTGTGACCCATGAAGTGTTCTTAGTCACCTAAAAATTTTAATCCCTGTAGGAATGGCAATAATTATAGTTGCCGAAGTAAAATATGCTCGGGTGTCAACGTCTATCCCTACAGTAAACATGTGGTGAGCTCAAACTACAAATCCTAAAATCCCAATAGCTAGTATAGCATAAATTATACCTAAAGTTCCAAATGACTCTTTCTTTCCTGATTCCTGACTTACAATATGGGAAATTATACCAAATGCTGGAAGAATTAAAATGTAAACTTCCGGGTGACCGAAGAATCAGAATAGATGTTGATAAAGAATAGGGTCTCCACCTCCAGCCGGATCAAAGAAGGAGGTATTTAAGTTACGATCTGTAAGAAGCATTGTAATAGCCCCTGCTAGGACCGGAAGAGATAAAAGTAGAAGGATGGCGGTAATAAATACTGCTCAAACAAATAAAGGCATTTGGTCCATTGTTATACCGTAAGATCGTATATTAATAACTGTTGTTATAAAGTTTACTGCCCCTAAAATGGATGAGACTCCGGCCAGATGAAGTGAGAAAATCCCTAGATCTACCGATGCACCTGCGTGTGCGATAGCCGCTGCTAAGGGAGGATAAACAGTTCATCCAGTACCTACTCCTCTTTCTACTATACTTCTGGTAAGAAGTAGTGAAAGAGAAGGAGGAAGAAGTCAAAATCTTATGTTGTTTATTCGTGGGAAAGCTATATCTGGTGCTCCTAATATAAGCGGTACTAGTCAATTACCGAAGCCACCAATTATAATTGGTATAACTATGAAAAAAATTATTACAAAGGCGTGGGCTGTAACGACTACATTATAAATCTGGTCATTACCAATAAGTCTTCCTGGTTGTCTAAGTTCTGCTCGAATAATAAGTCTTAGTGATGTACCAACTATTCCAGCTCAAGCTCCAAAGATAAAATATAATGTACCAATATCTTTATGATTTGTAGAAAATAATCATCGTTGCAT